GGAATTTACAAGCAAATGTGTCTTTGTTTCAATCACTGTGTAAGTCCCATACAGAGGATAGGCGGGTTTACTTCAAGAGATTCTTTTCTATGATCAGACCTAATCATGCCGTGCATGACCAGGCTCCGTAAAACCCAGTACCTGTAAATAAGTGATATGATAGAATCCTTATTTTTTTTATCTATTTTTCGTTTTGTCTATTTCATTTATTTAATACTTACTAAATAGTATGGAAATGCAGTCATTTCCTCTGCATCGACCCAATTTATGATACTATCGGAGTGAAACAAGGGATCTAAAGAAAGGTGGAGGCTAAACTATATTAGTAACAAGTAAATCTTTTGGATGTAAAAAGTCTCCATTTTTTTTTTGGAGATAAGGACTAATCTAAAGGTTTGAGACGACCCAAAAAGCACTTGGTTATGATTCCTTTTCTAGGCCTACTGCCTACTTGGGTATTGAGCATTTCCCTATAAGAACCAAACTCCTTAGCAATGGAATATTGCAACTCTGAAAAAAGGAATCCAGTCCATTTTTTATTCCATAAAATCTTTCATATATCTGTAGTTAGGGATAACATATATATTTTATAACATCTAAATAACATCTAAGCATATAGATTTTTTATATGGATCCGTTTGGTTCGTTTGATTCTTGCTCGAGCCGGATGATAAAAAATTATCATGTCCGGTTCCTTCGGAGGATGGATCCATAAGAATTCACCTATCCCAATAACAAAAAAACCTGACTTAAATGATCCTGTATTAAGAGCTAAATTGGCTAAAGGAATGGGTCATAATTATTATGGAGAACCCGCATGGCCGAACGATCTTTTATATATTTTTCCAGTAGTAATTCTAGGTACTATTGCATGTAATGTTGGATTAGCGGTTCTAGAACCATCAATGATTGGTGAACCTGCGGATCCATTTGCAACTCCTTTGGAAATATTGCCCGAATGGTATTTCTTTCCTGTATTTCAAATACTTCGTACGGTACCCAATAAACTATTGGGTGTTCTTTTAATGGTTTCAGTACCCGCGGGATTATTAACAGTGCCCTTTTTAGAAAATGTTAATAAATTCCAAAATCCATTTCGTCGTCCAGTTGCGACAACTGTCTTTTTGATTGGTACCGTAGTGGCCCTTTGGTTAGGTATTGGAGCAACATTACCTATTGATAAATCCTTAACTTTAGGTCTTTTTCAAATTGATTCAATTGTAAAATAAAATATTACGACGTGTGTATCTAGGGAATAGTCGCTTCAAAGTGAATTCTCCCTAGATAACATCTATTAAATTCCCTTTTTGATCTATTTCGCAAATACAAATATATGGATTGTGTTAAATATTCAATTTTTTTTATCTTTTTTTTTTCTAAAGATAAAGAAGATGAGAATAACTAAAAATTCAATGGATTTCTAATTTTTTCTTTGGAAAATCAATTACGAAATGCTTTTCTATTTTTCTATTTCTAGAATACCCAATATACGTTTTACATCTTCTATGCGAAAGTGCTCAATTTTCATAAGGTCTTCTTGACTGTTATTTAAAAGGTCCGATATTGTATGTATATTGGACCTTTTGAGACAATTATAGATCTTAGGAGTCAGTTCTAATTGGTCAATAAAAATAGATTTCAATGCTATTTCTTTTTTCTTTTTTCTTAGTTTAGCCAATCTATCGTGAAAAGTAAAAAGGGGTAAAGTTACCTTGTGTTGATTTTTTTCTAAATCTAAGTCTTCTTCTTCTGCATGTAGAAAAGGAATAAATAAATCAATCAAATTCCGGGAGGCTTCATGAAGTGCTTCTTTGGGAGTTAAACTTCCATTTGTCCATATTTCGAGAAAAAGGATCTCTTGCTTTTCATTCCAATTTCCATAAGAATGAACACTATGATTCACGTTTCGAACAGGCATGAATACAGCATCTATAGGATAACTTCCATCTTCAAAGTTATTTATCAGTTTTATACTGTAGCCGCGATTCCTCTCGATTTGTAATCCAATACACAAATCAATAGGTTCCGTTAGGCTAGCGATATGCTGTGTATTATCAATGAGTTCCACAGAAGGTGGTAAGATGATGTTTTGAGCAGTTGCATATCCAGGACCCTTGACACAAATAGAGGCGTCATGAGTTCCATACAAATTGCTTCTTAATACAATTTCTTTCAAATTCATTAAAATTTCATGTACGGATTCTTGAATACCGGCTATAGTAGAAAATTCGTGTGGTATTTTCTCAAATTTTGCACGTGTGATACATGTTCCTTCTATTTCTCCAAGTAAAGCTCTTCGCATTGCAATGCCTATTGTATCGGCTTGACCTTTCATAAGTGGAGACAGAATAAAGCGTCCATAATAAAGACGCTTACTATCTGTTCTTGATTCAACACACTTCCACTGTAGTGTCCGAGTAGATATTGTTATTTTCTCTCGAACCATAATAATAATATTTAAAATCATTGAATTATTTATTTCTCTTGAAATCTCTTCAAT